ACTACTAACAAGGAAAATACTGACTCTAATACTAACACTAAAGATACTAATCCTACGGATCCAAGAAACGAAATCGCTTTGCTACGCTATTCACAACAATCGGACTTTCGGCGAGGAATAATTAAAGGTTCTATGCGCGCTCAAAGGCGTAAAATTGTAATTTGGGAACTCTTTCAAGCAAACGCGCATTCTCCCCTTTTTTTGGACAGAATCAAAAGACCTCCCCACTTTTCGTTTGATATATCCGAAATCATTAAAGTGATTTTTAGAAATTGGACAAGTAAAGGAGTAGAATCCGAAATTGGGGAGGATATAGACGAAGAAACAAAAAAAAAAGAAAAGGACAAAAAAGAGGAGAACATAAGAAAGGAACAAACACGGATAGAGATAGCGGAAGCATGGGATACCATTCCATTTGCGCAAGTAATAAGGGGTTCCATGTTAATAACTCAATCTATTCTTAGAAAATATATTATATTGCCTTCATTGATAATAGCCAAAAATATTGGACGTATTTTATTATTTCAATTTCCTGAATGGTTTGAGGATATACAGGAATGGAATCGAGAAATGCATGTTAAATGTACCTATAATGGTGTCCAATTATCGGAAACAGAATTTCCGAAAAATTGGTTGACAGATGGTATTCAGATAAAAATCCTATTTCCTTTCCGTCTGAAACCTTGGCACAAATCTAAACTACGATCCTCTGATAGAAATCTAATGAAAAAGAAAAGACAAAAAGATGATTTTTGTTTTTTAACAGTTTGGGGAATGGAAACTGAACTTCCTTTTGGTTCTCCCAGAAAACGATATTCTTTTTTGGAGCCCGTTTTTAAGGAACTAGAAATAAAAATTGGAAAATTAAAAAGGGCGTATTTATTAGTTTCAAAAGAAATAAAAAAATGGGTTATCGAAAGTTTTTTATTTCTAAAAAGAATACTAAAAGGATTTTCCAAATTAAACCCAATTCTATTATTTAGCTTAAGAAAAGTATCTGAATCGAATGAACTGCAAATTAAAAAGGAAAAAGATTCTAGAATCAGCAATCAAAAAATTCATGAATCGTTTAGTCTAATTCAATCTCCAAATTGGACAAATTCTTTACTCACAGAAAAAAAAAAGACGGATCTGACTGATAGAACAAGCACAATCCAAAATCAAATAGAAAAAATTACAAAAGAAAAAAAAAAAATAACCCCATCGGGCGTATATATTAGTCCTACCGAAAGAAGTTATAATGATAAAAGGTTCGAATCACCAACAAATATTTGGCAAATATTAAAAAGAAGAAATGTCCGATTAATCTCTCAATTCGATTATTTTAGAAAAATTTTCGTTGAAAGAATATACATAGATATATTTTTATCTATTATTAATATTCCCAGACGCAATACACAACTTTTTCTTGAATCGATAAAAAAAATTACATATAAACCCATTAATGAAGCAAATCAAGAAAGGCTTAATATAAAAAATAAAAATACAATTCACTTTATTTCAACTATTTCAACCCTAAAGAGGTCAATTAAGAGTATTAGAAATACGACAAAGTTACATAGTTTTTGTGACTTATCCTATTTGTCACACGCATATGTATTTTACAAATTATCACAAACCCAAGGTAGTAACTTCTCTAAATTAAGATCTGTTTTTCAATATCACGGAATGCCTTTTTTTATTAAGACTGAAACAAAGGATTCTGTTGAAACACAAGGAATAATTCATTCTAAATTAAGTCATAAGAAACTTCCGAATTATGAAATGAATGAATGGAAAAACTGGTTAAAGGGACATTATCAATACAATTTATCTCGAATTAGATGGTCTGAATTAATACCACAAAAGTGGAGAAATAGAGTTAATCTACGTCGTAAAAATAAAAATTTCAAATGGGATTCATATGAAAAAATTCAGTCCAAAAAAGAAAATGATTCTGAAGTATATTACTTATTGAATCAAAAAGAGAATTTTCAAAAAAATTCTCGATATGATCTTTTATCATATAAATCTATTAATTTGAATTATGAAAATAAAAAGAAGAGAGACTCATCTATTTATAGATCGAGCTTTCAAGTACAAGTAAATAAAAACAAAGAGATTTCTTATAATTCCAATACACAGAAAGATAATTTTTTTGATATAGGGAGGAGTATCCCTATTAATAATAATAATTATGGCGATATTAGATATATGGAAAAAAATCCCGATAGAAAATATTTTGATTGGAAAATTCTCAATTTTGATCTTAGACAAAAAGTCACTATTGAGTCCTGCATCAAAATCAATACCAAGAGTAATCAAAATACTAAGATTGATGCTAAGAATTATAAAATAATTGATAAAATTGATAAAAACTACCTTGTCTATCTTACGCTTCCACAAAAGTTCAAAATCAATTCACCAAACCCCCCAAAAGCTTTTTTGGATTGGATGGGAATGAATGAAGAAATACTAAATCGTCCCATCTCGACTCTGGGGCTTTGGTTCTTCCCAGAAT